AAATCCAATATAGTGTCTATAGGTACATAAGAAGTGTATTGAATCGATTCTTTTTAATGAATAGATCCGATCGCAACTTCGAATAAGAAATCACAAAGGCTTTCACATCTAGGCAAGGAGAAGACTCACCTCTCTCACCAGACTCGTCCCTTGTTTTCTTGTATGGGAACCCCATTCTTTAATGAGAGGAGAAAGAAAGAAAAGAGTTTATGAAAAGCCTTTCTCAAGCTCATCTCAGATTAATTAAGGAATCAGACATAGCCTGGTTCTATTCATAACAGGCAACGGGGGGTTGGTGTGGCCGCTTCGGGCCATCGAACTGAGTTTCAATTGCAAAGCTAAAGGAAGACTAGAAAATAAAATAGGGGGAAGATAGGCTAGGCCAGCAGCAAAAAAGCAAGAAGTTGGGCCTGATCTTGATCTATGAGGTGAAAGATCAAGGAAGGGCATTGGTCCGTCTGAAGCCAAGTCTGTCTTATAATAGTAGTAGTTGCCCCCTGATCCTCGAGTGATTCTCGTCGGGATTTCTTTGAAACTACAACTGCCCTTGCCGAAATAAAGTAATCAAGAGAAGCTTTGAGGGCAGCTAAGGAAGGATAGGGAGGGGCCAAGTCAGGATGGGGGATAGTCAGATGACTTGAGGCTACTATTCAATTCAGCCCGAGAGAAATTCGAACTCAGCTAAAGCGACAAAGGAAATCAAGTACATTCGAGCATTCGATTCAGGCGCTGCAAGCCACGAAGCGAGAGCAGCTGCCAAAGCAATGGAAAAGTTTAGGTTATGAAATAGCTCGACTGATAAGGAGAGGGGGGGCATAGAATGAAACCTTCTAGAATTGATTCTGTCTCCCCTGATCTAAAGGTCAGATACAAAAGGGGACCCTATCCCACTATGAACGAAAAGATGCACAAGCTCTATCCATTATCCAATCACTTGACTTGAACCTAAAGTCTTGCCCGATAATGTCTTAAACAAAACAATCTGTATAGTTAGAATTCATGTCCGAATCCGGTAAAAGGACAAGAAAAGGACGGAACTGATAGTCTAAAGGCCGAGTCTCAGTCTATTAGTTAGATACGCACGCTCTTTCTTGTTTTTGTTCCAAAAAGTGAATCAAAAAGTAGATTCAATAGTAGCGCGAGATGAGTGACTAATTGGGAAGCACGGAACTTGAAGTCCGAAAGAGCTGGGCTTTAACCGACTCGGGGATGGGGCTTTCCTCAGTCTCAGGCAGAGCCGCTAGAAAAGGACTTTCTATGTCTAGGTGGAGGCTCACTTCGTGAAGTGGTATGGTAGCTATTGAATCTGGTCCGGCGGGGCTGCTAAACAAAAAAGCAAGAACCCCAAGCAAGCACGAAAGAGTCCCCGAGCGAGGAATGAAAGACCGAACCTGAAGATAGCACCTACTTCCTCATTGGCATAAGCAGAATCAGGCGATCCGACGATTTTGCTGTTCATAGATTCGTCTTCATCTAAGATCTTTGAATTGATTGGTTTTCTACTGCTTCACCTGCATACCTGATGAAGCAGGGGAGAAGAGATGAATTGAAAGACTATGTCCCAGCGCTAGAAGGACAATAGGGGAAGGATGTGCCTTCAATCGTCAATCGACAGTAGTCTCCTTCATCAACGTCAACGGCATTTTAGGTAAACATAAGCAGCATCTTTGAGGCTTCATAGACGACATGTTCAGGTCTTCCTGCTCCGGCCGGTGGGGTAGGGACTCACAAACAAGCCATTCAAGGTAGGTAGGTTTAGACCAAGCCAGAGCAAGCTTCAAGCTAAGCAAGGGTGGTGGGTCAGATACGGAGGCGGAGGGACAGAGAGAGTGCTTCCCGATCAAGCTCTCAGAGAGAGAGCTCTTGTACAAGGAAGCTACGTACACATTTTCAAACTGAAAGCGACCAAGAAAACTCCTGCGCTAACGCAGCCGTACTTTGGTGGGTCTCCGAGATCCTTGAGATGAAGAAGGGATATCTATCTAATCCGATCGATTGCGTAAAGCCCGCGGTAGCAACGGAACCGGGGAAAGTCTACAGAAAATACAGTTATTTTCTATTCTATTATATTAGATATTAGATTAGTATTAGTTAGTGATCCCGACTTAGTGAGTCCTTTCTTCCGTGATGAACTGTTGGCACCAGTCCTACATTTTGTCTCTGTGGACCGAGGAGAAAGGGCGCTCGGCGGGAAGAGAAGTGTACCAGGAGAGAAGCAAGGAGGTCAACCTCTTTCAAATATACAACATGGATTCTGGCAATGTAGTTGGCCTCTCATGTCGATCCGAATGAATCATCCTTTCCACGGAGGTCAATCTTTGCCTGCTAGGCAAGAGGATAGCAAGTTACAAATTCTGTCTCGGCAGGACATGTATTTATATTACTATTCAATTCATAAATGAAGTAGTGAATGGTGGGGTTACCATTATCCTTTTTGTAGTGCCGAATCTTGTAATACGCAAGCAAGAAAACGGATGCGCGTTAGCTAAACGAACAAGGAAGACGCGTAGCGTCACTTTACTCACGCACAACGGCTTCTTATTAACATATAGCGTCTGTAGCGTTAGAAGCCGTTGCTTGTTTTGTTGTTGTTAAGTAAATAAAGACAGAAAAAAAATAGATTATTATTAGTTTTTTCTTTGCTGTTATTATAGATAAGGGTATGCCTTTTTATTCTTATGGCCATCAATTGGCTGGCAGCCGCTCCCACAAAAAAATGTTTCCTTTATCTGGCCAATTTTTATAGGAAAAGATAAGTACATATGTGGAACCCTTCATGTGACATGACAGGTTTTTCGGAGGTTCAATAAACTTGTTCTATCCAAAAGCTGCTATAGAAGAGAAGAACAAGACATATGGAAAGCTATTTTAGTGGCTCGCGATCTACCAGTGTACTTGAGCAAAGACATTTATCTCGAGCAAGATTCTAAAACTCAGTGCGCCAGGCAATTTGGCCACATGCAATCCATTCCTTTTTCCTTTTCTATCAAACCCTCAACCAGCCATGGCACTCTAGATCACTTAAGGGGCTGGACCCACTTATTCGAGCACGCGATGTGTATTACAATGACCTTCAGTCGACTAAGAAGGTGCATCATATTCGCTGGAAGCCAGCCTCTCTTGCCTACCCCTAAGTCCTGTCTGCAGTAGCTGCTTCGCTTCTATTATAGATGACCGAAGAGCGGACTTCTTTCCAACAAACAGAGGAAGTTTCGATTCGAACAGAGAGATATGTCGGAATTAGCTCTTGGGAAAGATAGAAGGGCAGGGCTTCAGACCCATAATTAAACCAATGTGGGAGCTACTTATAATAAGTTCCAAAACCTTGAGATGAAGAAGGGAAAGCGTAAGTGAACTCGATCCAGTGGAGGAGGAAGCTCGGTTCAGTCCTTGCAGATCTTGACTCACTCACTTCCAGAGTAGAATACGAAACTCTAGTTGAAGGGGTATTGGCCATTATGAGTAGTAAAGGCTACTATGAGCAGAAAGGGACTACTTGGCTCGATCGAGCAGCACCTACACCTTCTCGCGTAACGACTTCTTTTAAGCTAGGCTAGGATCGGATCCAATTCTAGGAGCGATGTCAGACCAGTAGACCCAAGTTATGCCTTTGATCTAGGAGCTTCGGTTTGAACACATTGTTCTCTTGAAAGCTTATTAGGAAGCTAAGTATTTACTTACCTTTTCTTTTCTCAATAGGAGGTCTTGTGCCGTTAGACCTGCCCTTTATGCAGCAGTAGTTTCGGTTGAACTGGACATTGCTCCCGCTATTGGTAGGCTTACTCGACTAAGAATTCAAGGAAGTGAACTGGCGGGACTCTGCTACTTACGAGGGTTGATGTGGAAGAAGGGGCGAAGAATCCTCTGCTGATGAAAGATATGCTGAGACAAAAGCAAAATAGGAATAAATACCTGCTAGACCAGAGACTGCGGATGGGGGTCTTTTTCGCGTAAAAACCTGCCAGCCGGTAATATAGTATTTCCAAGCTAGGGGTATTGTTGTTTATGCACAAGGTTTTTCTCCTCAACCAAAGCATGGGTCAAAAAGGAAGAACATGACCATCAGCAAGAAAGGGCGTCCCGACGTCGACTCCGAAAGGAAGCTCGCGAGAGGGAAAGAGAGGAAAAGAACCAATGATTCACCTATATTAAGCTGAAGGAATGAAAGCATTAGAGTGAAGATCCCCTGCTTAACCTGAAATGAAACCTCTCAAGCCAGGGAAAGATTTACCATCGGGTTTATTTCCGAGTCAGTCCAGTCAGAAAGAGTGACTACTCGATAGAAATGCCCCTATGAATAAGGGAAGTTACTAGCCTTCTTTCTTAGGCCAAGGAAGGAAAGCACAGTAGAACTAGCGTAGCGGGACATGACAGCGGTTGGGGAGAGGGAAAAGCTATCAATCCAATGAACAGAAAAAGCGGCTTGGCCGAAGGGTCAGGAAGAGAGAACGACTATACTTTCTGAGTTAGAACATTAGGAACCTTACACCCATATGAAAGAAAGCAGCCAAAAAAGTAGAGAAGATCAGAGACGGGTTTAGCGAGAAAAGTCTTTAGCTCACACCTATCTTTGATGAAAGAAGCCAAAAAGCAAGAAATTTAAAGTGTGATTAAAGCCAGAGAGATGACTTCTGTTGAACTCTTCCTGTACATGAAGGGAATGAATCGCATATGTTGGTTGAGAATTGCTCGGGAATTCATTGATAATGACTTTGCCAGGTTCTAGGGAGGCTACTCTTATTTTTTGTCGATCGAGCCGCTCTCCCTCATTCCACTCGTCCAGCCCTCTTCACGAACTTGTACAATCGATGCCACAAAGATAGCAAACTCTATTATCAAAGAAATAAGGAAACGGGCGACAATTTGGCACCAGATATCCGGAGGTGTGGAAAGAGCAGCTGTGAGAAGCGGAAAAACCATCAAAAAACGACGATTGTTCGTGGAGGTTTCTACAGAAAGACCCCTTGGTTCTGACAAACGGATCACAATTACAGGTACCT